ACCAATTTGATCTAGATTCAAGCTATTTTCTAGAATCATAAATTCGACTTGTCCTCTGAACTAAATTCGAATTTTACTAATTCGATTAGAATTATATAATTCGAGAAAAACAATTTTCAATAACTTATCTTGACCTCTCTTCTCATATTTATCGTTTATTAATCTCCTAGCTTAGTGGGAGCTAGGCATATCTTAACAATACAATAAATGAACCAATGAATGAAAGTGTAAGAAATGGAATTAAACCCCCTCTTTTTCGACAAATTATTCCATTCCGGGCGGAATCGTATTTTTCGTACTAGAAATTTTCTATTTTATTATTATTTAATATAAATTATCTATTTTATTATTATTTAATATAAATTAAATTAAGATAATTATAGATATAATTATAGATTTAGTTCTATATAATCTATATATATCTATTTATATTTAAAAATATTATATTTAATATAATGCATGGCAATTATAATGAATAATTCATAAATAACGAATCAAAAAAATTTTATGAAATAATGAAAATAGAGCTTGGATCGAATCATGCTATTCCATTCTATTTATATTGACAATTTGAAAGGTTGATATTATGTTATGATCATAGTCTAGTATGATGGCGGCTAATCAATTAGTATGTCTCTCACGCCCCCATCGTCTAGCGGTCCAGGACATCTCTCTTTCAAGGAGGCGGCGGGGATTCGACTTCCCCTGGGGGTAGGGTACTACAAAAGGAAGTTGATCATGGATTCCCAATAAGTCTAAAAAGGATTCTTCCTGGGTCGATGCCCGAGCGGTTAATGGGGACGGACTGTAAATTCGTTGGCAATATGTCTACGCTGGTTCAAATCCAGCTCGGCCCAACAATTCGTCAATCTACCAGGAGAAGGTATAACCTCTTATCCTTCCGAAATACCTGATACGTAGGAGTCAAATTTTCTGCTATATCCCTTAATTTCCCTGGGATTGTAGTTCAATTGGTTAGAGCACCGCCCTGTCAAGGCGGAAGCTACGGGTTCGAGCCCCGTCAGTCCCGACGAATCCAATAAATCCATCAATTAAACTCTCTCTTTTCTGTGAAAGATGGGCCAAGGGGCAGGGCAGAATTTCATTCCCAAGAAAAGGGGTTTCTTTTTTTTTTATTTTCTTTCGTATTTCTCATCATCAAACAAATAGATGCAAATTTTCGGTACTGCAACGAGTACCGATTTATGGTATAAAGATATATTTGAATTAGTACAATCGTTGGTAGCATTATATTCAGGATTCCAAGATATATTGGGTCTTCTTTTTCTATTGTTCATAATGGAATATGGACAGAGAAGAGAGTACCACAGGGTTCTTGGTAACACATACACAAATGGAATTTCTTTCTTATATGACCCAAAATAAAGGGAATCTAATGCCCCCCATGAGCTACGTTTCCAAATGGCATTATCTCGGGTTTTGGTTCTGATTTTGGGTAACCTCAATTAGTAAATTTACTAATTTGAATTTGAACAATCTATTTTATTTAAATTGCACACTGAACTTTTGATATATGTGTCCTAGTCCTAATATAATAATCTGAGGAAAGAGGATAAAAGAAAGATAAAGATCGTCCCACAATAGCACCTTTCTTAGAGAAGGAATGAATAAGATTTCCTCCCTTTTTTTGATTTATTGTATTTTCGGAGTCCCATCGACATCGAAAACACTACTATTAATTAATAGAACTTTCTATTCGGATTCATCTTTACCACACGCCTTTGTCTTCAAAGAAAATTAGATCATTAAAAAAAAAAAGAGTTTAGAACTTAACCTCTTTCTTTTTCCATTTCACCTCTATTGTTTATTTTGGTTTGGGGCTAATGGGAGTGGAAGGGTCGTCCGATGATACTTCATCGGATAATGATACAAGAAAGGCGTAGGGTAGGTTATCGAAAAGAAAGAACGGAACAGTGAATAAAAAATTCTTGATTGGATCAGGAATCCCATTTTTGATTTGATTCGGTGTGGATAAAAGATCTTCCCATGGTATACTATTCAATTCTCGACGATGAGTTGATTTGATAGCTCAGATATTGTTATTTATAATATTGATGATTGATTCGATTCAATACCATCAAGAGGGAATTCATCCATTGAATTTACAGGCAAAAGGTTTATCATCTCTATGGGATTAAATCCCGAGTTATTGTGAAATAAAATTCAAATAAAAAAACGATTAGATTATGGAAGTAAATATTCTTGCATTTATTGCTACTGCATTGTTCGTTCTCGTGCCTACTGCTTTTCTACTTATCATTTACGTAAAAACAGTTAGTCAAAATCAAAGTAAAAATGATTAATAAATTTGAACGAAACTTGACTTCTGATGAAAAGGATTCAAATTCCGCGTCTTAACTGAAATGCGCGGACTAGAATCGGCAGTATTCTATGCGATCCGATAGTATATGGTAGAAAGAAAGATTCATATCTTTCTTTCTACCATACTTTACTTTCTCATAGTTTTATTGTAGTGTAA